AAAATAGATAAAATTTTAACATAATCAAATTGAAAATCACCATAAAATCCACAAGACTAAATAAACATAGAAATTATAAAAATAAAATAAGAAGCTAATCCCTCCCAATCTTAACGCCAAATAAAAAAAACTAAAAAAATAATAAAACTCTAAATAAGACGCATGAATTAAATTCATTTCTTGAAAAACCAGAAACCCCTAAAGACGAATAACATTTCATCACTATTAATCTATTATTAATGTCAATAAAACAACAACTAAAATAAATCAATAGCTCCTTTCAGAATCGGGAAATAAAAATAAATAATAAAATTCAGTAAACCCTGATACACAAGGTACAACAAAACAAGTAAGCTTCTAAAAACAAATCAATATAAACCCCTACAGTACAAATAAACTATAGCCAAAAAAATCAAATCAATAAAATACAACAACAAAATAATACTTTACTAAAACACAACCATAACATAAAATCTTAACAGCAAACCGATAAATAAAAATCAGATCATGCCGAATCGCACGACACAATTATTCAGCGTAAATGAAATCTCAACTAATAGAAATGATCTGATAAATTTATCACTCCAGCTACACCTTCCGGTACAACCACTTTGTTACGACTTATCTCATTAACAAATAAAACGAGAGCGACGGGCGATGTGTACATACCTCAGAACCAGTTATCACAAAAACAATCTTCAAAGTATTACAATCAAATCCAATTTCATGCCAGTAATTAAAACCAACAATCCAAACCCAACAAATAACAATGTAACCCACCAATACACTTAGAGAAAGCTGCACCTTGACCTGAAATTAAACCAAATAAAGGAACAAGAAAATTATATAACCCTAAAAAGATAATCAATAAACGGCGGTATACAAACCAATTAAACAACTAAGTAAGGTCCAACGTGGACTATCGATAACGAGACAGGTTCCTCTGAACGGAATAAGATACCGCCAAATTCTTTAAGTTTCAAGAACATAACTAATACTACTCAGGCAAAATATTAACATCCAAAAATAATAGGGTATCTAATCCTAGTTTAAGAATAAGAATTTCGTAGCCTCCAAACAAATAAATGGATATATAAATAAAGATAAAAATTTCACCCAATAACCATCAAAGTAAAACCTACAACATCAAAATAAAACCATACAACTACCTTAAGCCAAACAAGTTCAATCGCCTCCAAGGTATAACCGCGGCTGCTGGCACAAAATTTAACCGAAACTAAATGCATTGCTAAATACAAGAACACTTGATTACATAACAATAACTAATGAGAATTAAATACAAACGTAAAACTTATCCCAGCCCATCTAGAGCCTAATCGTAGAACAAATCACGCACAAACTTACATATAAAACAAGCAAACAATTGAACTAGAACTGAGCAAGAATAAAACTCACT